GATTTTCAGTTTATGGGAGGTAGTATGGGATCCGTAGTAGGTGAGAAAATCACCCGTTTGATCGAGTATGCTACTAATCGATCTCTACCTGTCATTATTGTGTGTGCTTCTGGAGGAGCACGCATGCAAGAAGGGAGTTTGAGCTTGATGCAAATGGCTAAAATATCTTCTGCTTCATATGATTATCAATCAAATAAAAAGTTATTCTATGTATCAATCCTTACATCTCCTACAACTGGCGGAGTTACAGCAAGTTTTGGTATGTTGGGAGATATAATTATTGCTGAACCTAATGCCTATATTGCGTTTGCGGGTAAAAGAGTAATTGAACAAACATTGAAAAAGACAGTACCCGACGGTTCACAAGCGGCTGAGTATTTATTCCATAAGGGCTTATTCGACCCAATTGTACCACGTAATCCTTTAAAAGGTGTTCTGAATGAGTTATTTCAGCTACACGGTTTCCTTCCCTTGAATCAAGATTCAAAAAAAAAAGATTTTTAAAAAAAGATTGAAATTCTTCATTTTCAAATGGAAGTATAGCACTAGCTTCAGTTATTTTTATTTGTAGCGAATACGCATTTAGTTCATTATAATGAAAAAAACAAAACTAAGAAGATGGTGTTTTCTTTGGGGACATCAGTTATAAGTGTAGTAAGAGTCAGAAGTTTTGGATAATGACTTTTTGCCCCGGATCCTTTTTTTATTCTACCTCTCTTCCTGATTAGGAATAAGCATCCCTCTATCGACAAGATAAAAAAGAATTTCTTTCTCCTTCCGAGAAATCCGGGAAAGAAAAATGATTTTCTCCGTCCATATTCATTATTCATATATAGAACAACGAAAAATAGATAAAAAAAGATATCGAAAATATAAAATAAAAAGAAAGAAGAAATCTCAAATAAAATAAAGAAAATAAAGAAAATAGAAATATTCAAATAACAAAGAAGAAGAATATAGAAGTTCTTTCTATTTAGCGAGAACCCCCGTTTTTCACTAGGAATTTGGATAAGATTGGTTAAAATTGGGAACTCATAAGAAACTCTTTTCTATCTTTACCTTTCAAAACTTTTGTTTTGAAAGGTAAAGATAGAAAGACGATGAAGATAAGGATGGGAGAAGAAGAATCCAATTTCTTAAAATTCTTAAAAGGGATTCTCATAAATATTCGTATCGAAAGAGGAATAGGTATACTTCATTGAGTTCTACATTTGTTATTGATTATTAAATACTTCATATTAATATTATCTTAATATTCTTTCTAATAGATTAATAGATAGACTTATTAGAAGATATATTTATAATTATAATTTCTAATAGGTACAAATATGAAATTGAGGTACCCATTCTATGATAGATTTGAACTTTCCCTCTATTTTTGTTCCTTTAGTGGGCCTAGTCTTTCCGGCAATCGCAATGGCTTCTTTATTTCTTTATGTCCAAAGAAATAAGATTGTCTAAATACGATGAAATCTCATCAATTTATTTCAACACTGGATCATCATACAGATACTCTTTTTTTAATGTAATATGGTAGGATATATGATATTTGGCCTTTCCGAAAACAAATGGAAGAGTTGTTTTGTTATGTATGCCGATGCATAATATACGCATTAATGCATGTATATGCGGTTATAGCTTAATCAATTAAATGATTCAATTCAAAATGATCAGCAAATCTTTTTTGAAAAATCTTTGAAATAGAAACTCAATGTATCTAACCAATTATTCCTAATGGTTCCTCTTCTAGTTGATGAAAGTTACTTCGGGATCAAGCAATAAAAGTCGAGTCAAACCCATTTGGGTTTATTCTCTCAATTCCAATCGAATGCAACTGGATCTAGTATAGTATGAACTGGCGATCAGAACATATATGGATAGAACTTATAACGGGGTCTCGAAAAACAAGTAATTTTTGCTGGGCCTGTATCCTTTTTTTAGGTTCACTAGGATTCTTAGTGGTTGGAACTTCCAGTTATCTTGGTAAAAATCTGATATCCGTATTTCCGTCTCAGCAAATCCTTTTTTTCCCACAAGGGATCGTGATGTCTTTCTATGGGATCGCAGGTCTATTCATTAGTTCTTATTTGTGGTGCACAATTTCATGGAATGTAGGTAGTGGTTATGACCGATTCGATAGAAAAGAAGGGATAATGTCCCTTTTTCGTTGGGGATTTCCTGGAAGAAATCGTCGCATCTTCCTTCGTTTCTTTCTGAAAGATATCCAATCAATCAGAATGGAGGTGAGAGAGGGTCTTTTTCCTCGTCGTGTCCTTTATATGGAAATCAGGGGTCAAGGAGCCATTCCCTTAACCCGTACTGATGAGGATTTGACTCCACGAGAAATTGAACAAAAAGCTGCCGAATTGGCCTATTTCTTGCGCGTACCTATTGAAGTATTTTGAAATGAACTGAAGAATAAATCTCAGCATAAGAGAAGGAACTTAATACATTTCAAAAGTGGGAAGACATATATGGAACAATATTAATAAAATCTAATAGAACTAATCAAATAAAATATAGAAAAAAAAATAGATTAAGAAGAGTCTAAACTATTTGTACACAAAAACTCTTTTGTATACGTATACACATGGCGTCTGGCTTCACTCTTTAGACTAGTAAAAAGTAAAAGGTCTAATAAGTAATAAGTATAGATTCATCAAATATCCTAACATGTCTTTTGTTTTCGTAAAACATAATCCCTCTTTTTAGGCTTTTGAATTGATACCCTATCCCTGCGCTGCGGTTAGACAGTGAAATCTTTCAAATTCTAAATAGGAATAAAAGAATTAAAAAATTCGGTAGGGTTCGTCTTTAAATCCAAATTCTATTTGTTAGTTCAAATGGGTTTTCGAGTCTTCATCGAAAGGAATAAATGAAGGGGAAATCGGTTACAATTTGCCTAATTGCGATCTCTGGAATATGGAAAGAATATTTACTTTTTTTTTCATTCGAAAAGAGCCTTTCTTGTATGTTCTATTCTAGATCCAAAGACTCAATTCTTACACAAAAACAAAAATAGTAAAAGATTCATAGGTTCGATACCTTATTCTTGTTAGAGTTATAGGCTCTTGTTATATAATTCGTACTTCATAGAAATCTCAGATAGAATCGACCAATGAAACAGGTTTATTAAAAATTCACATCACGGATACAGAATGAAAAAAAAGAAAGCATTGGCTTCCCTCCCATATCTTGTGTCTATAATCTTTTTGCCCTGGTGGGTTTCTCTCTCATTTAAGAAATGTCTAGAAACTTGGGTTATTAATTGGTGGAATACTAGGCAATCTGAAATCCTTTTGAATGATATTCAAGAGAAAAATGTTCTAGAAAAATTTATGGAATTAGAAGAACTATTCCTGTTGGACGAGATGATAAAGGAGTACTCGGAGACACATATGCAAAGGCTTCGTATAGGAATGCACAAGGAAACAATACAATTGGTCCAAAGACAAAATGAATCTCATTTCCATATCATTTTGCATTTCTCTACAAATCTAATCTGTTTCGCTATTCTAAGTGGTTATTTTTTTCTGGGTAATGAAGAACTTTTCATTTTAAATTCTTGGATTCAGGAATTTCTCTATAACTTAAGTGATACAATCAAAGCTTTTTCGATTCTTTTAGTTACTGATTTATGGATCGGATTTCACTCCACCCATGGTTGGGAACTAATGATTGGTTCGATCTACAATGATTTTGGATTGGCTCAGAATGATCAGATTATATCTGGTCTTGTTTCCACTTTTCCAGTGATTCTAGATACAATTGTGAAATATTGGATTTTCCATTTTTTAAATCGTGTATCTCCTTCGCTTGTAGTAATTTATCATTCAATGAATGAATAATTCATTAGATCTTTTGATATCAATCAAATCAGAACTTTCTTCGTGTATAAAGAATGTATAAATAAATCATTTTTCATCTTACTTATTATTTCTATTTATACCTTTTCAATTCAAGGTATTCATACTATATTCCACTAGTACAATTCTTTCAGTATAATCAATACAATGGCAAACTTGTGGATAGGGAATTCTACTAGCTACCTATCGAATTTATTGTATAAATTCCGGGGATCAATGATTGGACCATGCAAAATAGAAATACTTTTTCTTGGGTAAAAGAACAGATGACTCGATCCATTTATGTATCGATCATGATATATGTAATAACTCGAGCATCTATTTCAAATGCATATCCCATTTTTGCGCAGCAGGGTTATGAAAATCCACGAGAAGCAACTGGGCGAATTGTATGTGCCAATTGCCATTTAGCTAATAAGCCCGTGGATATTGAAGTTCCGCAAGCTGTACTTCCTGATACTGTATTTGAAGCAGTTGTTCGAATTCCTTATGATATGCAACTGAAACAAGTTCTTGCTAATGGTAAAAAAGGAGCTTTGAATGTAGGAGCTGTTCTTATTTTACCCGAGGGATTCGAATTAGCCCCCCCCGATCGTATTTCTCCCGAAATGAAAGAAAAGATGGGCAATCTTTCTTTTCAGTTTTATCGTCCTAATAAAAGAAATATTCTTGTGATAGGTCCTGTTCCCGGTCAGAAATATAGTGAAATCGTCTTTCCTATTCTTTCCCCCGACCCTGCTACGAAAAAAGACGTTCACTTCTTAAAATATCCCATATATGTAGGTGGGAACAGAGGAAGGGGTCAGATTTATCCTGATGGTAGCAAGAGTAACAATACAGTTTATAATGCTACATCCGCTGGTATAGTAAGCAGAATAGCACGTAAAGAAAAAGGGGGATATGAAATAACCATAGTTGATGCATCAGAAGGACGTCAAGTGGTTGATATTCTACCTCCAGGACCAGAACTTCTTGTTTCAGAAGGTGAATCCATCAAGCTTGATCAACCATTAACAAGTAATCCAAATGTAGGAGGTTTTGGTCAGGGAGACGCAGAAATAGTGCTTCAAGATCCATTACGAGTCCAAGGCCTTCTGTTCTTCTTGGCATCTGTGATTTTGGCACAAATATTTT